TCCAATCCTTTTACCCATTAACATTTTAGAAGATTTCACAAAACCCTTATCGCTTAGTTTTCGACTTTTCGGGAATATCTTAGCTGATGAATTAGTTGTTGTTGTTCTTGTTTCTTTAGTACCTTCAGTGATTCCTATACCTGTTATGTTCCTTGGATTATTTACAAGTGGTATTCAAGCTCTTATTTTTGCAACCTTAGCCGCGGCTTATATAGGCGAATCCATGGAGGGCCATCATTGAAATAATCTTTTTTTTTTCAAATTTGAATGTGCGGTTCAAGCTAATTTACTTAGGGAATATACAACTATGTCATATACGATATATGATATATAGTAATGGAAAAATGAGTATATTAATGAGTCTATTATAGGGTTGCCTAAAAAAGGAAAGAGATCAACAAAAAGATCTTTTTCCTAAAATTCCTCGTCGTCCACTTAATTTAATACCATACCCCCACAATCAATATTCAATTTCTATCTGATTATTCAATATATCAATATGAAAATAATAGAATAAAAAAAGGGTGAAAGGAAAGATTCTCCATTTCGGTTGATTTTGGTCAACGATTGACCAAACGAAAATAGTAATATAATAAATAACAAATTGCATGAACTTAGATCAATCAAATAATATTATTTCTATCCAATGATTTGGACTAACCAATTTAGCCATTTAGATTTGATCCAGTATAAGAATGATATAAAAAAAAAGGAAGCGGAAAATAATTTACAAAAAGCGGAATTCAGAACAAACGGGTTGGTTAGGAAAGGGTAGGTATATACAATTGAATGGCTATAACTAAGTCAACTCCCACATATGTTTTAGTAATGGATTCTCAAATCCTATTGAATGTAAGATGAGTGGTCAGTTTTCGTTATGGAAGAAAGACATTTATATGTAATAGTCAATATTGCCTGATTATATATGAACTAAAGATATATTTCATTTATGCCCTACTTCTACGAATTTAGTTTAGATAGTTATTCCAAGGGAAGTCCGCCCCCCCCCACCTCTTCGGGACTTTGACTGTTTATCTGTTTGTATGTTTTTCTTAATTTCATCGGTTTACTCATTCAATTCATAGTTCGGAACCAAAAAATGAATGAGTTTGTGGATAGAAACGAAAAATAGATATTGAAGGAGTTCGAACGATTCAATAATACTATTACTTCAACCCGAAGTTATTAGTTATTTCGACTGGATGAATCCTAGCAATGGAATAAGAAAGTTATAATTCGTTGGTTGATTGTATCATTAACCATTTTTTTTTGGTACGAGGGGACTTATTATGAATCCACTGATTTCTGCCGCTTCCGTTATTGCTGCTGGTTTGGCTGTAGGGCTTGCTTCTATCGGACCGGGGGTTGGTCAAGGAACTGCTGCGGGTCAAGCTGTAGAGGGTATTGCGAGACAGCCTGAGGCAGAGGGAAAAATACGAGGAACGCTATTGCTTAGTCTAGCTTTTATGGAAGCTTTAACAATTTATGGACTGGTTGTAGCATTAGCACTTTTGTTTGCGAATCCCTTTGTTTAATCTTAGAAATATGAAAAATACATAGTGTAGTGCCTTCGACTTGTCATTTGCTTTTTCAAATTATAGCAAGATTTTACTCCTCTAATTATTTATTCGTTGACAAACTAACCTACGGGAAGGGCTGATTTGCGGATGAGGAATTGGTATACCGACCCGACTCGCTTTCATCCTTCCCATTTTGAGTCCAAGTCCAGGAGAGGTTAAGTATTGCAAGAATGCGGTTAGTTTACATAACTCCAATACTTTTCAAAATCAAAATAAAGGAATAAATAAAAAAGAAGGATGAAGTGATACAAAAAGAAGGCTATTCCATTTTTGAGTCTATCTATTATCTATAAAAGGAGATCCTATGAAAAATGTAACCGATTCTTTCGTTTCTTTGAGCCGCTGGCCATCCGCCGGGAGTTTCGGGTTTAATATCGATATTTTATCAACAAATCTAATAAATCTAAGTGTAGTGCTTGGTGTATTGATCTTTTTTGGAAAGGGAGTGTGTGCGGGTTGTTTATTTCAAGAATAGGCTGGATACAACCAGCTGCACCCTTTTTCGTTATAACTAGCAAAGAAAGGTGCATGATCTCGCGAATTACTTCGAAAGAAATTTTGAAATTAGATGTAAGAACTATAGCATTTCGTGATTTATTGGTAAAATACTCTTTGATTCTCTATCAACCAATAATGTAGGAATATTAACATGGTTAAAGCAAGTTGCTTGAAGTCTCGATACAGCATGGTACTCTTTCTACCACTATGATAATATAGAGATGATTCAAAATGAATCATTTTATCGTTAGAGAACACTCCTAGCGATAAAAGGATTTGAGGAGCACTTATTGTAATTGTAAAACTGGGTATTTTACCCATTTTATCCAATGCTGAATCGGCGACCTATGTGTTCTGTGTAAATAAGAAGAATTTTTTGGATTTGAAGAAACGAAAAAAAAAAAGAAACGACTTTGCTGACA